CCATTACTTTGAGAAATGGATTCTATATCAAACTATAGCTATTGCATTAAAAAAGAAAAGAAACTAATAGAAGTCGAAGACGCGGAATGGTAGTGAATAGAGAAAAAGATTCTTCTGATTTTCTTGTTCCTGAAAATATTCTGTCTATCTCCTAGACGCCGTAGAGAATTGACAATTTTCATGTCTTTCAATTCTCGTACTCGTAATTGGAAAGTTACGGAAGGAGATCCATCATTTTGCAATGAAAACAACATAAAAAACTCTGGACAATTTCGAAATCAGACCAAGCGTCTTAATACATATGACAAAAAATTCATTATTGGCCCACCATTGATTACAAGATTTAGCTTTTATGAATCGCTATTGGTTTGATACGAATAATGGCAGTCGTTTCAGTATGTTAAGGATACAGATGTATCCACAATTCATTTAGAGTTACTTAATAGCCTATTTCTTATACTATATCTCTATCCTCTGAAATTCTCGAGCCGAAAGATGGATGCATATGCTGTGTTTCATTTTGCTAAATGATATCAATTAAACGGTGTATCAATTCTATAAATTGCATATAGCAATAAATAAATCAGCAAAATTCTTTTATTTTAGATAGAAGAAATGTTTCTTCTATCTAAAATAAAAGAATGTACCCTTATATCCAAATCCAATTTGCATCGAGAAAATAAATCCAAATTCCAGATTCCAGCAGTAGATGAATAATTGCAAATTTTTGTGTGTACAAGATTTGAATAACTTCAAAATAACTGACATAATTTTTGATTTTTCCTGATCAGAAAAATACATGAAAAAGAAAGGAGGTAGAAAAATTTTTTGATTTATGGTTAAAGAAGAAAAACAAGAAAACAGGGGTTCTGTTGAATTTCAAGTATTCAGTTTCACCAATAAGATACGGAAACTTGCTTCACATTTGGAATTACACAAAAAAGATTTTTCATCGGAAAGAGGTCTACGAAGACTTTTGGGAAAACGTCAACGTTTGCTGGCTTATTTGGCAAAGAAAAATAAAGTACGTTATAAGAAATTAATCAGTCGGTTGGATATTCGGGAGAAGTAATTTAATCGTTGGATTTTTTTGATTTTATTAGTAGTCTTATAGTAGTCTTAGATTTTGCATTTTGATGAGCCTCGTTTTGAGGAATTCATGGAATAATGAATTAAGGAAAAAAGAATTATGAGTTTACCACTTACAAGAAAAGCAAGAAAAGATCTTATGATAGTCAATATGGGTCCTCACCACCCATCAATGCACGGTGTTCTTCGACTGATCGTTACTCTCGATGGTGAAGATGTTATTGATTGTGAACCCATATTAGGCTATTTACACAGAGGAATGGAAAAAATCGCGGAAAACAGAACTATTATACAATACTTGCCTTATGTAACACGGTGGGATTATTTAGCTACTATGTTTACAGAAGCAATAACGGTGAATGCACCAGAATTCTTGGAGAATATTCAAATACCCCAAAGAGCCAGTTATATTAGAGTAATTATGTTAGAATTGAGCCGTATAGCTTCTCACTTGTTATGGCTTGGGCCTTTTATGGCAGATCTCGGAGCACAGACCCCTTTTTTCTACATTTTTAGAGAGAGAGAGTTGATATATGATCTATTTGAAGCTGCTACAGGTATGCGAATGATGCACAATTACTTTCGCATCGGAGGAGTAGCTGCCGATCTACCTTATGGATGGATGGATAAATGTTTAGATTTCTGTGATTATTTTCTACGAGGAGTTGTTGAATATCAACAACTTATTACGCGGAACCCTATTTTTTTAGAACGAGTTGAAGGAGTTGGTTTTATTAGCGGAGAAGAAGCTGTAAATTGGGGCTTATCAGGACCGATGTTACGAGCTTCTGGAATACAATGGGATCTTCGTAAAATTGATATTTATGAGTCTTACAATCAATTCGCTTGGAAAGTCCAATGGCAAAAAGAAGGAGATTCCTTAGCTCGATATTTAGTACGAATCGGTGAAATGGGGGAATCCATAAAAATTATTCAACAGGCTATACGCAAAATTCCTGGAGGACCTTATGAGAATTTAGAAGCCCGACGTTTTAAGAAAGCAAAGAATTCCGAATGGAATGATTTTGAATATCGATTTCTTGGTAAAAAACCTTCGCCCAATTTTGAATTATCAAAGCAAGAGCTTTATGTAAGAGTAGAAGCGCCAAAAGGTGAATTAGGAATTTATCTGGTAGGAGATGATAGCCTTTTCCCCTGGAGATGGAAAATTCGTCCACCCGGTTTTATTAATTTGCAAATTCTTCCTCAGTTAGTTAAAAAAATGAAATTGGCTGATATCATGACGATATTAGGTAGTATAGATATCATTATGGGGGAAGTTGATCGTTGAAATGGTAATAGATAGGGTAGAGGTAGAAACTATCAATTGTTTTTCAAAATCGGAATTATTAAAAGAAGTCTATGGAATGATATGGATTCTACCCATTTTGACCCTCCTACTGGGAATCACAATACAAGTACTCGTAATTGTGTGGTTAGAAAGAGAAGTATCCGCGTCGATACAACAACGTATTGGTCCTGAATATGCTGGCCCCCTGGGACTGCTTCAAGCTGTAGCAGATGGAACTAAGCTAATTTTTAAAGAGGATATCCTCCCGTCCCGAGGAAATATTCCTTTATTTAGCATTGGACCCTCTATAGCAGTCATATCCGTTTTATTAAGTTTTTTAGTTATCCCTTGGGGATATCGTTTTGTTTTAGCTGATCTTAGTATTGGGATTTTTTTATGGATTGCCATTTCAAGTGTTGCTCCTATTGGTCTTCTTATGGCAGGATATAGCTCAAATAATAAATATTCTTTTTCAGGCGCTTTACGAGCAGCTGCTCAATCTATTAGTTATGAAATACCATTAACTTTTTGTGTGCTAGCAATATCTCTACGTGCGATTCGTTAAAATAGGAGCTTTTTCCTAGAAAATATATGGAATACTTAATGTTCCTTTTCTTATTCTGCATTCAGGTTGATAAGTTAAACTAGATAGCTATATGAGTGAAACAAAACTGCTTATTAATTTGCAGTAAAAAGAAAAAATCTCATTTCCTACGTACAAGAAAAAAGTTGAACTAAACATAAGCAGTGTAAACTCTTTACCCCAAGGTTGAGATTGTTTGATTAGTCATCATATCTTGAAGCGGGCAAGAATAAAGGATTCGCGGTATGGAATTCCATTACTTGAATATTTTTAGTTATTACTAAAACTTATAACCATAAGGGAATCCATCAAAAGTTAGTGAGGGATTAGGAACACTAAAGTACATAAAGGATTAGTAATGAGAGAATCAAAATCATTAGACATTGTTTCTTCTAAAAGGAATCATAATAAGGACTTGAAATTAGTGGAAATGATCAAGTAGTACTTTCTTCGGATTCCGATCCAGAGTATGTTCCCATTCACTTGTTAAAGAAATGGCTATCAAGAACGAATTAACCCTTTATTTCTTTTTTCTTTTTAAGTATTCCCTTCCCAGGGAAAGAAGAATAGGACAAAAGATATGGAATGCAATAAAAAAAGAATCCTTATTTATTCTTTCCTTCCTTTATCCATATTCATACAAAATTTCTCATGAACTAATGCCCAATTCTTTCCATTTATTAATTGCTATAACGAGTGTTTTATTCCAATAATAAGTTATTACTGAACAAAGAAAAATTTTCATTTTATTACATAAAGGGGGAGATCAATTCGGAAGCGCTTTTTTATTATTCGAGCAGACGGAATTGCTTTGGTCTAATTTAGGGCTTTCCAATCAATTTTATCTTACCTAACTCTATCTACGCACAGGGGATAATACCAAAATGGAACAATCCTTTCCTTTTTCTGATCATAGAGGAGCCGTATGAAGCTAAGGTTTCATGTACGGTTTTGAAATAGCGGTGGGAACTGTGATGTTATCATCGACTATGATTATCTAACAGTTCAAGTACAGTTGATATAGTTGAAGCACAGTCAAAATATGGTCTTTTTGGATGGAATCTTTGGCGTCAGCCTATAGGCTTTCTAGTTTTTCTAATTTCTTCGTTGGCAGAATGTGAAAGATTACCCTTTGATTTACCAGAAGCAGAAGAAGAATTAGTAGCGGGTTATCAAACCGAATATTCCGGTATTAAATATGGTTTATTTTATCTTGCTTCTTACCTAAATTTATTAGTTTCCTCTTTATTTGTAACTATTCTTTACTTAGGCGGGTGGAATTTTTCTATCCCCTATATACCTATACCCCTTTTTGGATTTTTCCAAATGAATAAAATGGTTGGAATTTTGGAAATGATAATGGGTATCCTTATTACATTAACTAAAGCTTATTTTTTTCTCTTCATTTCTATCACAATAAGATGGACTTTACCCAGAATGAGAATGGATCAGTTATTAAATCTTGGATGGAAATTTCTTTTACCTATTTCTCTGGGCAATCTCTTATTAACAACTTCTTCTCAACTAGTTTCACTATAAATATAAATAAGATAATACAATAACAGTAAGAATATCTTCAACACAAAAGTTCTTTCAAACAAGAGAAAGAAACATACCTTTTTCATCGATATTTAAAATATGTTCCCTATGATAACTGGGTTGATTAGTTATGGTCAACAAACAATACGCGCCGCAAGATACATTGGTCAAAGTTTCATAATTACCTTATCCCACACAAATCGTTTACCTATAACAATTCACTACCCTTATGAAAAATCACTTACATCCGAGCGTTTCCGGGGGCGAATACACTTTGAATTTGATAAATGTATTGCTTGTGAAGTATGTGTTCGCGTATGTCCGATAGATCTACCCGTTGTGGATTGGAGATTCGAAAAGGATGTTAAAAGGAAACAATTGCTTAATTATAGTATTGATTTCGGAGTTTGTATATTTTGTGGTAACTGTGTTGAATACTGTCCGACAAGCTGTTTATCAATGACTGAAGAATATGAACTTTCTACTTATGATCGTCATGAATTAAATTACAATCAAATTGCTTTGAGTAGGTTACCAATCTCCATAATGGGAGATTACACAATTCAAACAATTAGGAATTCGCCTCGAAGTAAAATAGAGGAAGAAAAATCTTGGAATTTAAGAACGATTACTGATTACTAGGTACTAGGTTTTTTTAATCGAATAGTTTTTTACTAACTATAAAGAAAAAATAATAACTACTGCTTATTGCAAATTATTCCGGATTTAAAATGAGAGTAGATTTTCATGATGTAATTTCTAACTATACAACTTATATACAATATACAAAAAAATATCCTAATCTCTTTTTCCTTCCTTGAATCGTTTAGTTTTAGTCAGTTCATGAAAAATTTTATACTATTAACTTTTTCTTATCCATAATGGATTTACCTGGACCAATACATGAGATTCTTGTGCTATTTGGGGTATTTGTTCTTCTACTAGGGGGTCTAGGAGTAGTATTACTTACCAACCCAATTTATTCTGCCTTTTCGCTGGGATTAGTTCTTGTTTGTATATCCTTATTCTATTTTTTATTGAATTCCTACTTTGTAGCTGTTGCACAACTTCTTATTTATGTGGGAGCCATAAATGTCTTGATCCTATTTGCTGTAATGTTTGTAAACGGCTCAGAATGGTCTAAAGATACGAATTATTCAACTATTGGAGATGGGTTTACTTTACTAGTTTGTATAACTATTCCTTTTTCACTAATGACTACTATCCCAGATACGTCATGGTATGGAATTCTTTGGACTACAAGATCAAACCAAATAGTAGAACAGGGTATCATAAATAACGTTCAACAAATTGGGATTCATTTAGCAACCGATTTTTATCTTCCGTTTGAACTCATTTCCCTAATTCTTCTAGTTTCCTTAATAGGTGCAATTACTATGGCTCGCCAATAAGAAATACTTAGAATGAATCAAAATTCTTAGAATTTCAAATGTAAAATAAATCACTAAAGAATCAGAATTTGGATTTAGTAAAACCCATCTACTGCCAACACAACAAATACCTTCTTTTTTCTTTTGTTGCGTAATTGTTCTTTTCTAATTAATTGAATCGGTTCAATTCTTGTCCTCATATTGAAATGAATCGAGATTGATAAGGAGTTAGTTAATGATGTTTGAGCATGTACTTTTTTTGAGTGTCTATTTATTTTCGATTGGTATCTATGGATTGATCACAAGCCGAAACATGGTTAGAGCTCTAATATGTCTTGAACTTATACTGAATTCAATTAATCTAAATCTTGTAACATTTTCTGATCTATTTGATAGTCGCCAATTAAAAGGAGACATTTTCACAATTTTTGTTATAGCCCTCGCGGCTGCTGAAGCAGCTATTGGACTATCCATTCTTTCTTCCATCCATCGTAACAGGAAATCCACTCGTATCAATCAATCTAATTTTTTGAATAATTAGACATAGAATCCTTTAAACAAAGGTGCATATATAATAATATGGAACATTAAGATGAATAGAAATCGCTTATTATTATTTGAGAATATCCTTTTTTGGAGTAGGTTATTTCAGACTATTCTTTTTTTCTTATTGAATATTGCATTTTTTTGGATATTGCATTTTTTCAATTCATTGATATTGCAATTTGAATATTGCAATAATTTATACTGAAAAGATGATAGCCAATAAATTGACTAATTGGAATTAGTATGTAGAATTCGTATAATTATGACTGTTGAAGCCTTAAATTCAAGTCTCTTGGCTCTTTTCATGCTTTCTCACAAACAGATTAAGAATTCTTTGTTAAAGTTTGTATAAACCATTGTTTCGTCTGGTGTCTACAATACATCTAACTTATATAGTACTAATTTTCTTTTTACCAGATCGAAAAATTTTATGTTGAAAAGAAAAATTTATAGATCCAATGTCACATTCTGTAAAAATTTATGATACATGTATAGGATGCACTCAATGTGTACGAGCTTGTCCAACAGATGTGTTAGAAATGATACCTTGGGATGGATGTAAAGCCAAGCAAATTGCTTCCGCGCCGAGAACAGAAGATTGTGTGGGTTGTAAGAGATGCGAATCCGCCTGCCCAACAGATTTTTTAAGTGTCCGCGTTTATTTAGGGCCTGAAACAACTCGCAGCATGGCTCTATCTTATTGATACGTTACAAAAAACTCCACTTGAATCGTCTGATTCCTCTTTACCGAAGAAGCCTGTGCTCGAAACAATCGAGCATGGGCTTTTCTGGTCAAAACGTATCTTGTCTTTATTACTTTATCATGAGTTATTTTCCTTGGTTAACAATACTTGTTCTTTTTCCGATATTTGCGGGTTCATTAATTTTCTTTTTACCTCATAAAGGAAACAAAATCATTAGGTGGTATACTATATCTATTTGTTTATTAGAATTCCTTCTAATGATTTATGCATTCTGTTATCATTTCCAATTGGAAGATCCCTTAATCCAATTAAAGGAGGATTCTAAATGGATAGATGTTTTCGATTTCCACTGGAGATTAGGAATCGATGGACTTTCATTAGGATCTATTTTATTGACAGGATTTATCACTACTTTAGCTACTTTAGCAGCTTGGCCAGTTACCCGGAATTCACGATTATTCTATTTCCTGATGCTAGCAATGTATAGTGGTCAAATAGGATTATTTTCTTCACGAGACCTTTTACTTTTTTTTATCATGTGGGAGTTAGAATTAATTCCTGTTTACTTACTTTTATCCATATGGGGGGGAAAGAGGCGTCTGTATTCAGCTACCAAGTTTATTTTGTATACTGCAGGTGGTTCCATTTTTTTCTTAATCGGAGTTCTGGGTATGGGCTTATATGGTTACAACGAACCAAAATTAGATTTGGAAAGATTGATTAACCAATCATACCCTGCAACATTGGAAATACTACTTTATTTTGGCTTCCTTATTGCTTATGCTGTTAAATTGCCGATTATACCTCTACATACATGGTTACCGGATACCCACGGAGAAGCACATTATAGTACATGTATGCTTTTAGCGGGAATCCTATTAAAGATGGGAGCATACGGATTGATTCGGATCAATATGGAATTGTTACCTCATGCTCATTATCTATTTTCCCCCTGGTTGGTAATAATAGGAGCGGTGCAAATAATCTATGCAGCTTCAACTTCTCTTGGTCAAAGAAATTTCAAGAAAAGAATAGCCTATTCCTCCGTATCCCACATGGGTTTCATAATTATAGGGATTGGTTCCATAACCAACATTGGACTAAATGGAGCTATTTTACAAATATTATCCCATGGATTTATCGGTGCTACACTTTTTTTCTTGGCGGGGACGGCTTGTGATAGAATGCGTCTTGTTTATCTCGAAGAATTGGGGGGAATATCTATCCCAATGCCGAAAATTTTTACCATGTTTAGTAGCTTTTCAATGGCTTCTCTTGCCTTGCCAGGGATGAGCGGTTTTGTTGCGGAATTAGTAGTATTTTTCGGACTAATTACTAGTCCGAAATTTATGTTAATGCCAAAAATGCTAATTACTTTTCTAATGGCAATTGGAATGATATTAACTCCTATTTATTTATTATCTATGTTACGCCAGATGTTCTATGGATACAAGCTATTTTATATTCCAAACGAAAATTTTTTGGATTCTGGACCACGAGAACTCTTTCTTTTAATCTGTATCCTTTTACCAGTAATAGGAATTGGTATTTATCCAGATTTTGTTCTCTCGCTATCCGTTGATAGGGTGGAGGCTCTCTTATCCAATTATTATCCTAAATAGGATTTTCTTTTTTTAACTAGTCCACTCTATATTCCTATAGTTGAAAACCCAAAAAATTCAGAAAAAAGCCAAAAAGTCTAATTAGATCTATCTCGAATTTTTGAGAACCCTTTGAAATGAAAAGACGCTCAAGGGGTTCTCAAATCAAACAAAAATGGAAAAAAACTTCATAAAAAAAAGGGTTTTATGTTATGTAATCATTTAGATACTAATGTAAATGAACCATAACTATGTAAACCTATTCCTAACAGATTGATACCAAAATAGCAGATCCAAATTATAAGAAATCCTATCGAAGCTACAAGTGCAGAATTCGTACCCTTCCAAATTTTATTTGTTCTACTATGTAAATAAATTGCAAATATGGTCCAGGTAATAAAAGCCCAAGTTTCCTTAGGATCCCAATTCCAATAGGATCCCCATGCCTCATTAGCCCATACTGCTCCACAAAGAATGCCTACGGTTAAAAGGGTAAACCCTAGACTAATGACACGATAACTCCACGAATCCAAACGCTCAGTTAATTGATATTTGTAATAATTTTGAAATGCAGGAAAAAAAGTGTTTTTTAAAGCACTTCTTTTTGCATAGAAATATTCAATCTCACTAAAGAAAAACGTTTTACTTAAAACATTTTTTTTCTTTTTAGAAAAGAAATCGAAATTCTTTCGAAATATAATGATTAGAAGAGCGGCGGATAATAAGGATCCGCACAAAAGAGTTGCATAACTTAGTAACATCATACTGACATGCATCAGTAACCACTGAGATTGTAGAGCGGGTACTAGTATTGTGGATTGATGGATTTCAGTTAAAAGACCTGATGTGGCAAAGCCTTGCGTGAAAATAGTGCTTGGCATAGTTATTGTACTTAAACCATTTTTAGAGTTCTGTATCTTAGGAATAGTATGAAGAATATACAGAACCCATGAAAGGAAGATCAATGACTCATATAAATTACTTAACGGAAAATGTCCCGAAGAAACCCAACGAGAAACTAAGAATCCTGTTATAGAGAAAAAAGTAGCTATCATTCCTTTTTCTGACGAATCACGTAATCCCCTAAGTTCACGAACTAATAAGGTTATCAAATGAATCATAATTACAATTGAAATAGTTGAGAAAGAGATATGAGTTAGTATATGTTCTAAAGTTGGGAATAGCATAAGGAGAAGGTCCATTACAAAATTGGAAATTTCGAATTGAATCTATTTTCTAATCTATTGTATTCTTTTTAGAGAATGCCGCCACTCGGACTCGAACCGAGATGCTTGAGCACTGCTTCCTAAGAGCAGCGTGTCTACCAATTTCACCATGGCGGCTAACTTGAAATAAAAGTTCACTTAAAAGAATAATAGTTATTTTCTCGCAAATCGTCGAGATTGGGAGAATCCATAGAATTTAGGAACATTAGAATTTCATCATTAAATACTTTGTCAATTTTGGATAAGAGATAAGATAGGTAGAGGTTGTAAGTCCTATTGCAAGAATACTGTACTTTTGATAATAGAATCCTCCTATTTTTTTTAGGAGGATTCTATTATCAAAAGTTCTTTGATAGGAAAAGAATACTGAAGACACAATATACCAAAAACTTTTGTTCTATAGAACAATAACAGAGGGATTAGTTCTAAGAAGATTGTACCGAGGAATTCGACACATACACATATCAAGTACATTCATTAATTAATCCGAGCTATTTATTCATATTAAATAATTCAGATTTGTTTGGCATAGGTCAATTCAGATTATTCCAAAACCAGATTATTTGTTTGTTTGTTGCCCAGAAAACCTTTTGGTTTTGGATGCTCGTTGCCGCTAGAAAATGATCTTAATTTTGCTAAAGAGTAAGACTTTACTATGGAAAAATAAGTCTTTTTTTTCCAAATATTTTTACGAATACGTTTTTTTGCCATCGAAGTACGTTTTTTTGGAACTGCCATTCAAAAAGGAGATTTTTTTTTTCTAGTTGTATGTGAAAGACATCTATTGTCGCAAATTAATCCTTCTTTCTGTTTTTTCTTAGTATTTATACTAAAATTATAATTTTTTTTTACTTTATTTTGATTTTGTCTAAAGTGAATAAGACAAGAGTTTTTTACCGTATTATATATATTTTTTTCGATTTTGTTTTAATAATATAGAATATAGACAAATTAATAATATAGAATATAGACAAAAATATATTCTATACAAAGGTTTTCTATTTAAATCAATTTATATATCAAATATACTCCATATATAAATATACGGTATGGGGAATAAGCTCTCATATAAGAAGGGGAGATAAAAAGAAGGTAAAATTCAATCAAATAGTTAATTAAGTTCAGAACAGTATTTCATCATTGAATTCCAATCAAAGTAAAAAAAACTTAATCTCTTAAACAAGACATTCTAAAACTTAGATAATTCTAGTCATTAGGATTTCCGTTTTATATGAAGTAAGAAATATTCGAGAATTTCCTAAAAATAGAGGTTTTCTTTGGAATTCTATCAATCAGTTAGGAAACAAGAGAGCTATTTCATTTTACCAGAAAGAAATACAAAAATGAATAGAAAGTTATATGATTCAATCTTTTTTTATTTTAATAAATAGCTTTTTTTAGCTAATAACTAGATAACGAAATTCTTTGATTAACTTTTTGAATTTAAGTAATTAAACCCATTCCGCATTTTTGAATATTTCAATGAGACAAATTTTGAAAAATTCAGAATTCCAGTATTTTTTCTTATTCTTATTTTGTTTTTTTAATTCCTTTAGAAAAAGATAAGAATAGGTTTGGTGAATCGGAAACAATTATTTTATTTTATAGACAAATTGAACTTTCAATTTTAACTAAAAATTGCTATACATATTTTTTTCTTATGGAACATACATATCAATATGCCTGGGTAATCCCTCTTCTTCCACTTCCTGTTATTATGTCAATGGGGTTTGGACTTTTTCTTATTCCGACAGTAACAAAAAATCTTCGTCGCATATGGGCTTTTCCTAGTGTTTTACTCTTAAGTATAGCTCTGGTATTCTCAGTTCATCTATCTATTCAACAAATAAATGGAAGTTCTATCTATCAATATCTATGGTCTTGGACCATCAATAATGATTTTTCTTTAGAATTTGGATACCTCATTGATCCCCTTACTTCTATTATGTTAATACTAATTACTACTGTAGGAATCTTGGTTCTTATTTATAGTGACGATTATATGTCTCACGATGAAGAATATTTGAGATTTTTTGTTTATATAAGTTTTTTTAATACTTCTATGTTGGGGTTGGTTACTAGTTCCAATTTGGTACAAATTTATTTTTTTTGGGAACTTGTGGGAATGTGTTCCTATTTATTGATAGGCTTTTGGTTTACACGGCCAATTGCAGCGAGTGCTTGTCAAAAAGCTTTTGTAACTAATCGTGTAGGGGATTTTGGTCTGTTATTAGGAATTTTAGGATTTTTTTGGATAACAGGCAGTTTAGAATTTCGGGATTTGTTCAAAATAGCTAATAACTGGATTCCTAATAATGGGATGAATTCTTTACTTACTACTTTGTGTGCTTTTTTTTTATTTCTTGGTGCAGTTGCAAAATCCGCACAATTCCCTCTTCACATATGGTTACCCGATGCTATGGAAGGGCCCACTCCCATTTCGGCTCTTATACACGCAGCAACTATGGTTGCTGCGGGGATTTTTCTTCTAGCTCGACTTCTTCCTCTTTTCATATCCCTGCCTTTGATAATGAGTTTCATTTCTTTAATAGGTGCAATAACACTCTTCTTAGGAGCTACTTTAGCTCTTGCTCAGAGAGATATTAAAAGAAGCTTAGCCTATTCTACAATGTCTCAATTGGGTTATATGATGTTAGCTCTAGGTATAGGTTCTTATCAAGCTGCTTTATTCCATTTGATCACTCATGCTTATTCGAAAGCTTTATTGTTCTTGGGATCCGGATCCGTTATTCATTCAATGGAGCCTCTTGTTGGGTATTCACCAGATAAAAGTCAGAATATGGTTCTTATGGGTGGTTTAAGAAAATACGTTCCAATTACACGAACTACTTTTTTATGTGGTACACTTTCTCTTTGTGGTATTCCACCTCTTGCTTGCTTCTGGTCCAAAGATGAAATCCTTAGTAATAGTTGGTTGTATTCACCTTTTTTTGGAATAATAGCCTCTTTTACTGCAGGATTAACTGCATTTTATATGTTTCGGATATATTTACTTACTTTTGATGGGGATTTGCGTGTTCATTTTCAAAATTACAGTAGTACTAAAGAGGGCTCGTTGTATTCAATATCCTTATGGGGAAAAAGCATATCCAAAGAGGTTAATAGGGATTTTGTTTTATCAACAATGAAGAGTGGAGTTTCTTTTTTTTCGCAAAATATATCCAAAATTCCCAGTAATGCGAGAAATAGGATAGGATCCTTTAGGACTCCTTTTGGAGCTAAAAACATTTTAGTCTATCCTCATGAAACGGGAAATACTATGCTATTTCCTCTTCTTATATTACTTCTTTTTACTTTGTTCATTGGATTCATAGGAATCCATTTTGATAATGGAGTAATTAATAATGGAATATCGGAATTAGACATATTATCAAAGTGGCTAACTCCTTCAAGAAACTTTTTACAAGAAAGTTCTAATTCTTCTATAAATTCATATGAATTTCTCACTAATGCAATTTCTTCTGTAAGTTTAGCTATTTTTGGTCTATTCATAGCATATATCTTCTATGGATCCTCTTATTCTTTTTTTCAGAATTTGAATTTTATAAATTCCCTTGTAAAAGGGAATCCCAAAAACCTCTTTTTGGATCAAGTAAAAAAAAAGATATACAGTTGGTCATATAATCGTGGTTATATAGATGTTTTCTATACTAAGGTCTTTATCTTGGGTATAAGAGGATTAGCCGAACTAACGCTTTTTTTCGATAAAGGTGTCATTGATGGAATTATCAATGGAGTAGGTCTTGTTGGTTTTTGTATAGGAGAAGAAATAAAATATGTAGGGGGAGGTCGAATATCATCTTATTTATTCTTTTTTTTATCTTATGTATCCTTGTTTTTATTCTTTTTTCCTTAATTCATTATTCCATGAATTCCTCAAAACGAGGCTCATCAAAATGCAAAATCTAAGACTACTATAAGACTACTAATAAAATCAAAAAAATCCAACGATTAAATTACTTCTCCCGAATATCCAACCGACTGATTAATTTCTTATAACGTACTTTATTTTTCTTTGCCAAATAAGCCAGCAAACGTTGACGTTTTCCCAAAAGTCTTCGTAGACCTCTTTCCGATGAAAAATCTTTTTTGTGTAATTCCAAATGTGAAGCAAGTTTCCGTATCTTATTGGTGAAACTGAATACTTGAAATTCAACAGAACCCCTGTTTTCTTGTTTTTCTTCTTTAACCATAAATCAAAAAATTTTTCTACCTCCTTTCTTTTTCATGTATTTTTCTGATCAGGAAAAATCAAAAATTATGTCAGTTATTTTGAAGTTATTCAAATCTTGTACACACAAAAATTTGCAATTATTCATCTACTGCTGGAATCTGGAATTTGGATTTATTTTCTCGATGCAAATTGGATTTGGATATAAGGGTACATTCTTTTATTTTAGATAGAAGAAACATTTCTTCTATCTAAAATAAAAGAATTTTGCTGATTTATTTATTGCTATATGCAATTTATAGAATTGATACACCGTTTAATTGATATCATTTAGCAAAATGAAACACAGCATATGCATCCATCTTTCGGCTCGAGAATTTCAGAGGATAGAGATATAGTATAAGAAATAGGCTATTAAGTAACTCTAAATGAATTGTGGATACATCTGTATCCTTAACATACTGAAACGACTGCCATTATTCGTATCAAACCAATAGCGATTCATAAAAGCTAAATCTTGTAATCAATGGTGGGCCAATAATGAATTTTTTGTCATATGTATTAAGACGCTTGGTCTGATTTCGAAATTGTCCAGAGTTTTTTATGTTGTTTTCATTGCAAAATGATGGATCTCCTTCCGTAACTTTCCAATTACGAGTACGAGAATTGAAAGACATGAAAATTGTCAATTCTCTACGGCGTCTAGGAGATAGACAGAATATTTTCAGGAACAAGAAAATCAGAAGAATCTTTTTCTCTATTCACTACCATTCCGCGTCTTCGACTTCTATTAGTTTCTTTTCTTTTTTAATGCAATAGCTATAGTTTGATATAGAAT